CACATTCAAAGCTCCCTTTTTTCCATTAGCTAGAACTTGTTTTAGTTGCATATCATAAGGAATTTTCACAACTGCTTCAAATACAGTATCAGGGAGTACCGCTTGTGGAACCTCAATATCCACGGGCTTACTAGCTAAATGGCAATTGGCACATACAATACGACCAGTTGCTTCTCGTGGATTTTCATAATTCTGCTGGGCAAAAATAGGATATGCGCTTGAAATGGATGCCCAAGTTATTATATATATCATGAGTGAGACAGATATGGAGCGAGTAATCTCTTTCCTTATCCAATAAAAGGTATTTCTAGTTTGCATTGTCCAATCATTTATCCCAAAATTTCTACAATAAAGTTAGGTAGGTCGATAATATACTTCCCTAGCCACAATTCTGCTATTTACTTTTACTGAAAAAAATAAATTTTTTTTATATACAAGGAATCCCTCCTGGATAAAAAGAGTAAAGTAAATACGACTTTGATTTGGTTATGATGTATACGGTAAGAAAGATTAGAATTGGATAAGTGAATCCTTTTTTAGTCATTTATTGCATGATAAATCACTACAAGTGACGGAGATACACGATTTAAATAACGAAAGATCCAATATTTAAAAATTGTATCAAGAATGACTGGAAAGGTAGAAACTAGACCAGATAAAATTTGCTCATAATGAGCAAACCCAAAATCTTTGTAAATATAACCAATCATTAGTTCCCAACCGTGAGGCGAATGGAATCCGATACATAAATCAGTTAATAAAAGAATCGAAAAAGCTTTAATTGTATCACTTAAATTATATAGAAATTCTTGAACCCAAGAATTCAGAATAAAAAGCTTTTCCTTACCCCAAAAGGAATAACCACTTAGAATAACAAAAGATATTAGATTTGTCGAGAAGTGCAATATTGTATGGATACGATATTCATTGTGTATCTTGATGAATTGGATTGTTTCTTTGTGGATTCCTAGACGAAATTGTTGTAAATTGGTTTCTGGGTATTCCTTTATCATTTCATCCAGCTGGACTAGTTCCTCTAATTGTATAAATTTTTCTAGAACACTTTTTTCTTGAATATCATTAAAAAAAGTTTCGCATTGTCTAGTATTCCACCAATTAGTAATCCAAGTTTTCAAACTTTGATTACAGCAGAGAGAGATCAACCAGGGCAAAAATACTATAGATGTAAAATAAAAAAAAGGAATGAATGTTTTCTTTCTTACCATTTTTAATCTGTTAATTGTTAATGAACCTACCGCATTTGTTGATTCTATTAGATCTAATATTTCTATCGAGCAGGAGTTTCTAGTCTAATGCGAATAGAATGTATTGAGCCTATGAAGCCATTTCATCTTTTTATTTTGATTAAATACTTAGTCATCTAGAAATAATACAGAAATAGACTCAGAATAAACTTCCAATTTGAATCAAGAAAAATTTTTTATTTCCAGGGATGTTAGTCCCCCCTTTTTTCGATAAATACTAATATAACTTTTTTTTTATCAAAAATATTATTTATTCGATTTTCGAGACGAATAAACTCCTTTTCTATCAATATAAAATATATAAAAAAACGAGCATAAAAGAATAGATCAATGTTCAATTGAAAAAAAAAAAAGAAAGCATTTCCTTTTTTTTCCTACTGCCAAAGCTTTTAGTCTTTTCAAATTAATTCATTTCAAAATACTTCAATTGGTACACGTAAGAAGTAAGCCAAGTCAGCAGCTTTTTGCTCAATTTCTCGTGTAGTAAAATTCTCATCAGTACGAATTAAAGGAATAGCTCCTTGACCTCGAATTTCCATATAAAGGACACGCCGAGCAGAAACACCCTCTTTAACTTCTATTCTGATGGACTGAATATCCTTCATAAGGAATCGTAAAAAGATGCGACGACTTTTTCCAGGAAATCCCCAACGAAAAATACGCACGATCCCTTCTTTTCGGTCGAAAAGATCATAACCACTACCCACATTCCACAAAATAGTGCACCACAAATAGCAACTAATAAAGAGACCGGCGATCCCATAGAAAGACATCACAATCCCTTGTGGAAAAAAAACGATTTGCTGAGACGCAAATAATGATATAAAATTTCTACCAAGATAACTGGAAGTTCCAACCAATAAGAACCCTAATGAACCGAAAAATAGGATAAAGGCCCAGCAGAAATTACTTGTTTTTCGAGACCCCGTTATAAATTCTATCCATATAGATTCTGATCGCCAACTCATATATATTAGACCCAGGTATACAATTTTTTGGAATTGAGAAAATATGATTTTCCTTTTTTTGTTTTCAAAGTAACTCTCATCAACTATTTTGTTGTGAACCTTTATCTTAGGAGTAATTTATAAAATTGTTTATATCTAAAAAAAAATAACATCTCTTTATTTTATATGATCCCCTATAACTCAAATAAATACGTTGACTTGAACTTGAATTTACTACAATGATCCATTTTTCAAAAGAGCGCAAATTTTTTTACCCGTATAATCGGTTTACACATGCATAAGAGCTTTTTTTAGTTATATTTGTAGGAATCTACGTGTTATACAATATTCTACCAAATGGTTCTTACCGAATCGAAGTTTTAAAATAAAAAAGGACGCTTAGGTCGCATCCGATCTAAAAAATTTTATTTTTTTGAATATGAAGAAATAAAGAAGCCATTGCAAGTGCCGGAAAGACTAGGCCTACTAAAGGCACAAAAATAGAGGGTAAGTTATTGAAAGTTGTCATAAAATGGGTACCTCAATTTAATATTTGTACCTGTTATTGTTATATTCTAAATCTAAATTCTAAAGATATCTTAGAATATCTTGTATTTTTATTATTTATATTATATATATTATATAATTATACTAAGTATCTTTAAGTAAATATATAGAATATTATAGAATAGAACCTAATAGAAATGGAATAAAAAAAGGTACAAGAAACGCCAAACTAACGAAATGGACTTATTCATCTTAAAAAAAATAGATGTATCATAATCCCCGTGTTAGATTTATTATTACTAGGAGGGATTGTCTTCTAATAGTTAAAAAAGTTTGATTCCATTACAAATTTCTAAAAAATTGATTAGAATCTGATCCAACAACAGGGAATTTTTTGGAAATGCAAAAAGATGGAAGACTCTCTATAGATCTGTCTATATCTCTATTTGAATTCTCTATACATATGCAAGCAATAGAGGAAAATGAACTTTGTTTTATTTGTATAGTCTAATTTGAACTTACCGAAAGCAAAAATTAACCTTTTATCTTGTTGATAGCGGTTTACTAATACTAAGTAGTAAACAAGAATATCGATAAAAAAATGATTCGAAAGAAAAATGACTTTTCAGGGTTTTCGTTTAATTATGATAAACTAACGGTTCTATTTTTTTTTAGTTTTGTTCAAAGGAAAAAAAGCGTGGAGCTGAAATAACTCACTCACAACACCTTTTAAAGGATTACGCGGTACAATTGCATCTAATAAGCCCTTATGTAATAAAGATTCCGCCGCTTGTGAACCTTCAGGCACGGCTTTTTTCAATGTTTGTTCAATTACTCTTTTACCCGCAAATGCAATATAGGCATAGGGTTCGGCAATAATGATATCCCCCAACATACCAAAACTAGCTGTCACCCCACCGGTAGTAGGAGATGTAAGAATTGATATATAGAATAACTTTTTACTTGATTGATAATCACATAAAACCGAAGAAATTTTAGCCATTTGCATCAAACTTAAACTTCCTTCTTGCATTCGTGCTCCTCCAGAAGAACACACTAAAATAAGAGGTAAACATTGATTGGTAGCATACTCGATCAAACGAGTGATTTTTTCCCCTACTACGGATCCCATACTACCCCCCATAAACTGAAAATCCATAACCCCAAGGGCCACCGGAATACCATTTAGTTGACCTGTACCTGTTTGAATAGCGTCAGTCAATCCTGTCGTTTTTTGGGCGGAGTCAATACGATTTTTATAAGGTTCCTCCCTCGAATGAAATTTAATGGGATCCGCAGAGACCATGTCTTCATCCATAGGATTCCAAGTACCCGGATCAATCGAAAGCTCGATTCTCTCTGAACTAGTCATTTTCAAATAATGTCCACATTCTTCACAAACATTCATTTCAACTTTCTTATACATTAATCCATAACAATTGTCGCATTGAATCCATAATTGATTGTAGTTTTTAGTTATATCAAAATCCTTAGAACTCATTAAATTACTACGATTCTTATTAGTTCTTATCTTGTAATTTTTACTTTCACGAATCTTTCCACTTTCACTACAAATGAAATTATAAATGTAACTTTCATTGGAATTATTACTATCGCTTAAAAAGTGACTATCAATACAGATGTGAGAACGAAAATAAGAGTCAATGCAACTATTAATGTGATTATTACAATTATATTTAGTATCCTGAATGTACGGATCATAGTGCAGATCGTTGTCACTTTTAGATCTATTATTCAGATAACTAGAACTACAATAACTATAAAAAACCAGTTCTAGGTCACTCAAATCATTGTTAATCTCAAATTTTTTATTTTTTATATCAAAATATATCGAATATATATTCTTATTACTATCCCTAACAAAAAAAGTGTCATCCGATATGAAATTCCGAATGTCCTTGGAGCTAACTAAAAGATCAACATTATTGTAATAACTAGAACGCTCACCCCAACCATAAAAGTTTTTATCCATATCATATATAAACCGGTCTTTAATTATAGTAGTCTTTTCAATAGGAGCAAAACTATCCTTTGCTTTCTTTAGCTCGCCTCTGTATTCCAATTCTCCCTTAGAAAACATCAAATTGAACCACGATTTTTCCATAGAGCTTCTGGCCTCTATTTATATGAAAATACAATAACAATAGATGAATAGTCATTCAATGAAAAATGTAAAAATTTTTTGAAAAGTTCGTTTTATATTCAGAGGAAGCAACGCATATCGATGCAATTGCTAATTGCTAAGATTATTAAGTAAAAG